ATTTCACTATATTTCTGACCAGGAACAGGGCCTATGACAAGAATATTTTTTTGATTGGGGCGATAGCTCTGAAAAGACAGATTGCCCATCTTTTCTTTTATCTCGGGGGAAATACGATCGGGAGGGGCTAATTCAAAACCCTCTGGTAAAATAAGAACAGCTCCCACATTCAGGACTCCTTTTTTACCATTAGCAAGAACTTGTTTCACTTGCATATCATAAGGAATTCGAACAACTGCTTCAAATACAGTATCGGGAAGTACCGCTTGCGGAACCTCAATATCCACCGGTTTATTAGCTAAATGGCAATTGGCGCATACAATACGTCCAGTCGCTTCTCGTGGATTTTCATAACCCTGCTGTGCAAAAATGGGATATGCATTTGAAATGGATGTACGAGTGATGATATATATCATGAGCGATATGGAAATAGATCGAGTAATTTGTTCCTTTATCCAAGAAAAAGTATTTCTAGTTTGCATGGTCCAACCATTGATCCCGAAAATATATTTATACAATAAATTTGGGTAGGTCACTAATGGAGTTTCCTATCCACGATTCTGTTATTTACTGGAATAATTTGTTTTGACTCAATTAATATATATAGGAATATAGGATGAATCTCCGGGATGGGTAGAAATAGAAAGCGATTTTCAATGCTTTGCTTATGTACAACTGCAAAGTAAGAAACATTATAATTGGATTAGGTAGATAATTTTTCAGTCATTCATTGAATGATAAATCACTACAAGTGACGGAGATACGCGATTTAAATAACGGAAAATCCAATATTTTAAAATTGTATCTAGAATGACTGGAAAAGTGGAAACAAGGCCAGATATAATTTGATCATTATGAACAAATCCAAAATCCTTGTAGACAAAGCCAATCATCAGTTCCCAACCATGGGGCGAATGAAATCCGATACATAAATCAGTTAATAAAAGAAGAGAAAAAGCTTTTATTGTGTCACTTAAGTTATATAGGAATTCTTGAGCCCAAGAATTAAGAATAACGAGTTCTTTATTACCCAAAATAGAATAACCACTTAGAATAATGAAACATATTATATTTGTCGAGAAGTGCAAAATCGTATGAATACGACCCTCGTTGTGTATCTTGATTAATTGGATTGTTTCTTTGTGAATTCCTATACGAAGGTTTTGTAGATGTGTCTCCGAGTATTCCTTGATCATTTCCTCTAAGAAGAGGAGTTCCTCTAATTCTATGAATTTTTCTAGAATACTCTTTTCTTCAAGATCATTCAAAAAAGTTTCGGATTGCCTAGTGTTCCACCAATTAGTAACCCATGATTCCAGACTTTTTTGAAAGGAGAGAGAAATCCACCAGGGCAAAAATACTATAGATGCAAGATATAAAAGAGGAGTGAATGCTTTCTTTTTTGCCATTTTTTCATCTGTGAATTGTTAATGAACCCGTCTCATTCGTCGACTCTATGTAATCTAATATTTCTCTCACGCATCAGTTCTATTACAAGTTATCAAACCTATGAATCTATTCACTCTTTTTTATTTGTGATTTCGTGGTTAGGCCTTGAATCTAGAAAAAAATACGGAAAAAGATGAAAAATTCGAATGAATATATATGAATAAATAATATAATAAAAATTGTTTCCCTATATCTCAATCAGTCAAATTCGAAGCATATATCTCTTTTCGATGAACGCCCGGAAAAACCACTTTAAATAATGAATATGAATAGTATTCAGATTTTGAGACAAAAGAACTCTTTTTCTATCATTCTCCTTTTCTATCATTCTCCTTTTCTATCATTATATAAAAAAAACCTCTAATATTTCGAAAAAATTTAACTGACTATGAGTAGTCATCGATAGAATAATTGAGGTAATTTTCTGAAAAATATTGTGAAAAATGAGTGACAAAAAACGACATAAATAAATTGGCTACATTATAAGAGATCCAAATTTTTCGTCATTAAGGAGCACAAAAAGTCTAAAAAGAAGCTTCAAAAAAATTACAAGATATGATCTATCTGAATCTAAAGTTTCAATTCCAACAACTAAAAAGGGGGAATTTCCTTATTTCGAAATGGTTGATTATGAGATTTTCTTTTTTTCTTATTTTTTTATTTAATATATAATTGAGTTGTGTATGTGTATATTTCGATACATATAAAAGATCCCCCAAAAAGGTTTTTTTATACTTGTTCCATATACGTCTGCTTTGACTCGAATGAATGTTCTGAAGAAACCTCAATTAAGTTATGTTATAGAAAAAAAGGATTCTTGCTTTTTTGCCCTCCCGCGAGAAAGCATTAATTTCTCAGCTGATTTCTTAAAATACTTCAATAGGTACACGCAAGAAATAAGCCAATTCAGCAGCTTTTTGTTCCATTTCCCGTGGAGTAAAATTCTCATCAGTACGAGTCAATGGAATGGCTCCCTGGCCTCTGATATCCATATAAAGGACACGACGAGCATAAATACCCTCTTTAACTTCTATTCTGACGGACTGAATATCTTTTATAAGAAATCGGAGGAAGACCCGACGATTTTTTCCAGGGAATCCCCAACGAAAGATACACACTATTCCGTCTTTTCTATCAAATCGATCATAACCACTACCTACATTCCACGAAATTGTGCACCACAAATAGGAGCTAATAAAAAGACCCGCGATCCCATAGAAAGACATCACAATCCCTTGTGGAAAAAAAACTATTTGCTGAGACGGAAATAAAGATATCAAATTTCTACCAAGATAACTCGAGGTTCCAACCAACAAGAATCCTAATGAACCTAAAAAAAGGATAACAGCCCAGCAGAAATTACTTGTTTTTCGAGCCCCCGTTATAGGTTCTATCCATATATGTTCTGATCGACAACTCATACTTGATCCGGTTGCTTTTTTTGGAATTGAGAGAATACCCCAAATGAATTTGCCGTTTATTTCCGAAGTAACTCGCATCAACTAGCACTAGTTTGATGTGAACCTTTAGGAGTAATTCATTAAATTGGTTAGATCTAAACTAATAACACACCCTTCGTATGACTCACTAAAGATAGCCACATGTATATAGATAGACCAACTTTACAGTTCAGCTATTCGCCGATTCGGGTCTATTTGAAACTAGCTAATAGCATTTTGGGGAGATTTCGACGGAAGCCTCTTATACCATATTTAGCTAAATGGATATCTGTGTTATGATACAAGCGTCAGTTTTGAAAAAAAAAAAGATAATATTTTGCGCCCTCGGCTCTAAACAATCTTGTTTTTTTGAACATGAAGAAATAAAGAAGCCATTGCGATTGCCGGAAATACTAGGCCTACTAAAGGGACCAAAACAGAGGGAAAATTAAGAGTTGTCATAGAATGGGTACCTCGATTTACTATTTGTACCTGTTATTATTATTTAGATTTTATATTTATTATTTATAATATTATTTATAATATAAAGATATCTTATCTTATTATATAATATATATAAAGATCTTACTTATATCTTATATATATTTTATTTAATTTATTATTTATTATACTTATATCTTACTTATATATATAATAATAATATAATAAATATAATAATATAATATAGTATTTATATTATAATAATTTGATTATAATTTGATAATTCTAAATTGGAATTATTACTACTTAAAATTTTTATTAATATCTATATCTATTAAGAATTAATTATTAATTAAAAATAATATAAGTATCTACTATCTAAGTCTAAGTGAGTATATAATGTAGTTTTTCATCTTTCTACATGAAAAATTTGAGAGGATATGGATGAGATATTATTTTCTTCATTTTTTGCTCTTGTCTTCGAATTTCATTCACTAAGCAAAAAGTTTTTTTTAATGAATTAGATTCTATTTATATTGATTCAAGGGTTTGTTAGAATCCCATCCAGCAGGGATTCTTAGTCAAAATAGGATTATCGTACGCTATAGAAAGATAAAAAATTCTATACTATATTTTCTAGATTTTAATTTCATTATATATGACGAGAAGAAGATTTTTTTATTTGCCTAATTTCACGAAAAAAAGAATTTCATCTTTTATCTTGTTAATAGAGACTTCTTGATCAATAATCAGGAATATAGAAAAAGGGTCAGATTTCCGATTTTATGTGACTTTTGATTCGTTATACAATTAGATCGTATGTCAACAAAGAAAACCCATTCGTCTCAATTTCACTTGTATTCCGATAAACTAATTACTCGTTTGCTCAAAATAATGGACTTAATGTTCTAATTTTGATTCAAAGGAAAGAAAGTGTGGAGTTGAAATAACTCACTCAGAACGCCTTTTAAAGGATTACGTGGTACGATTAGATCGAATAAACCCTTCTGGAATAAATACTCAGACGCTTGTGAACCTTCGGGTACTGTTTTATTCAATGTTTGTTCAATTACTCTTTTACCCGCAAAGGCAATGTAGGCATTGGGTTCGGCAATAATGATATCCCCCAACATACCAAAACTGGCTGTCACCCCACCAGTAGTAGGAGATGTAAGGATTGGTACATAGAATAACTTTTTATTTGATTGATAATCATATAAAGCAGAAGATATTTTAGCCATTTGCATCAAGCTCAAACTTCCTTCTTGCATACGTGCCCCTCCGGAAGCACACACTATAATAAGAGGTAGAAATTCTTTAGTAGCATATTCAATCAAACGGGTAATTTTCTCCCCGACTACGGATCCCATACTACCCCCCATAAACTGAAAATCCATAACCCCTATTGCTACGGAAATACCGTTTAATTGCCCTATGCCTGTTTGAACAGCCTCGGTTAATCCTGTCTTTCTTTGATAAGAATCGATACGATTTTTATAAGGCTCCTCCTCCGAATGAAATTGAATGGGATCCAGAGAAACCATGTCTTCATCCATAGGCTCCCAAGTACCCCGATCGATCGAAAGTTCGATTCTATCAGAACTACTCATTTTCAAATGATATCCACATTGTTCACAAAGATTCATTTTTGATTTAAAAAATTTCTTATAA